CACTTTATCTCTGCCTTCCAAATTAGGGCTTACAAGGATGGAAGCCCCCGAAGAGTCAGTCCGAATGAACTATCTTCTTCAATCAGATAAGAAAGAGTCCAACCCCGAAGCCCAAGCAAGCCCTCGTTTTGAAATCTATCTGCAATCCCGCTTTTGTGAGGTTTTATTCCAGCTCTGATTCACCACCGGTGGGGCAACTCACTAACTCCTTCTAGAACGCCTCTAGGGCTCTCAAAAATGAGTCCTTCAAACCCCGTACTCGTCTTGTCTATTCTGAAAGAAATGTATTCATGGGGTAGTCAATGTCGGCCTTACGAGTGAACTGCCTTACCTTAAGGAGACGTCGGACTGACCTTTGGCAACTTCCCATGAAGTAGTGCTTTGCTTTCTTCTTTGCTAAAGAGAATGTCAAACCTGCAAACAAGCCATTCGAGCAAAGAGTCTCTTCAGAGCCTAATTCACGCGCTGTCGACTCTTTAAGAAAAGGAGTGAGAGTGGTATCCGCTATTTATACCAGACCTGCTTTCAGTTCATTTCCTATTTAGTCAGATCAGGGATTCGTTTTCAAATTCATCTCATCCGTGAAAAAGAAATGAATTGCTCGAGTAAGATTCATACTTAATATATCCCACTAGCACAACTGCGGATATGAACTCACCAGAAAGAACGGCAACTAAAGCACCGCTTGATTGAACAATTTGCCAAAGAAGAAGGCAATGGAGACAGCAGCTCCTACGAGTACTCTAGCAGCGGGTATTCCAACAACAGGGGCGAAGCGCCAGGGAACCATGCATTCCTCCCGGGCTGGGCTCTCGCGTGTCCGGAGTCCGATCAGATCAACCAGCGACCGCTTGGTTTACGGAACAAGGAGTTAAGCAAGGGCCAGGCCGAAGTTAGTATTGTGTTCAACTCCGCAGGTTGGCTGGTTGGAAGGATTGCTTTCTGCCGTCTGTCTTTCCTTTCTCTCTCTTATCTTAGCAAAGTAGGCTCAAGTCACACTTTTGGCTTGCTACAAGCTGGGCTCGGGTTTCTGGCTGGAAACCGCTTCCCCTGTAGTCGTCAGCTCGTTCTTGACAGATCCGATCGGGTGTTCATAATCAATCTGGAGTAAAAGGATTCGAACCTTTGCATGCCGGTACCAAAAACCGATGCCTTACCACTTGGCTATACTCCATACGGCCTGTTTTGAACGGTAGAACGGGGAGAGGAGGAAGGGAAAAGCAGGGATTTCCCTAAAGAAATTCGAGCCGTGCAAGGACGCGGGGATATAGCAAGTAAGCAGCAAGATTCTCCCTTTAGGACCGACTACAACAAGCTCGCGACTCTAATAGAAACAAACGGTAAGCTCTCTGCTCTATTTGCTTGCAAAGCTATGCCTATAAAAGAAAGTTGGCTCCGCGTCCACCGAAAGTCGGTTACCTTCGTCACCGTCAGCATTTGGTACTCTCTCGATAGCTTCAATAGTTCACTGAAATTGAGTGTAATGAACCGCAAGCCCTTCAGAAAGAAAGACATAATATAGGGTTGGTTGCGAAAACCGACGGTGACGAAGGTAACCGGACCGATGCGGCCGGTTACCGGGAACCGCAAGGTTCCCGGGAAACGACGTTCCCTTTGTTTTGTAAAGTAGGCCTTTTGTTTGATAAATAATTAGAGTTGACATGAAATGGATCACGGAAGAAAACGTATCCGATGAATGAATGATTCCTCCCACTCACACGGGTTCTTCTATTGAAGAGCTTCCCCTTCTTCTATGTGAGGTGGAGCGTACGTAAGAGCGGAACCTAGATAGAACGCGGAGCGCCGGCCCCGGACGACGACCGCTTCTTGTTCTCGTCCAGCCGTTTCTTTTGATTTGATTATTTCATAACCTAGACTAAAGAAGAAGCTCCTGAATCAGCGCAGGGCCAAATCCGCAGCAAGAAGAGAACTGTACTAACCTGCCGCCGGTGACTTTCTCAGAGCTCCGCAGGAGAAGAAAGAAAGTCCGGGTCCAATTTCTAATGAAGCGAAGGTCCCCCTTACTCCCTATTCTCTCTTAAAACTTTATAAAGCTCGGCGAGAAAGAGTTGGTTAAGAACTATTGACTGTAAACCATAGCAGTTACAGTCAGGAGATGTTCGCCTTTGGAATGAAGATGGATGAACAGGCACTTGAGCCTGGAACTGATGAAATTAGGGGAAAACATGAAAGCGGTCACTATACTAGAGGAAGGCAAGACATGACCGCGACTTAAGATTCAAGTACCGTTGAAAAGACTAAAAGAACGAGGTAGCGATAGCTGTAATAAAGCACAGGCTAATACGAGCCGACCAGAAGAAGCAAAGCTTAGATTACCAGATCCTGGACACAATCTTCCTAGAGATGGAGAGCCCCTTGCCTTTTCTAGCCTCTCCTTCTTGCTTGCTTACTTAGCTCTTGTCTTAGTTACTTTTCTTCTTTCTAGGTCTAGGTTTTTTTCTTAGTGTGAAAACGGTAGATTTTTCATTTGCAATGAATTGGCTCCGCTCCGATTCGGTCAATAATGGGATTTTTGGCTAGAGAAAGGTTCTGTGACATGGACGCTCAGCCCAACTCGGTCGGTTAGCCCACCTAACAGATCAGATGATGAAATTCTCGATCGATTTGATCGAATTTTGAAAAGTGTTTTTCACTATTCAGAACAGTGGAGCTTTCGATCAAGATGTTCTCGCCTCCCCCGTTCGGGCTCTCGCTCAAATCGGAACCTTTATGCGTTGGTAGGCTTTCGACTCAATCTAATAGCCTACCTATCGAGCGCCAATAAAAGAGAAAGTTTTCGCATGGGCTCATCATCTGATGCAGAACCGATGCGAGAAGGAAGAGAAGAAGGATTAGTAGTTGCCTAGCCGAGGAACTTGAGGCCGACATACAGAGTGCGGTCCCGGAGTTCAAGACGCTGCCTAAAACTCGTGTCAATCATAGAAAAGCATTGATTTTTCAATGAAACAAACCTCATCTCTTGTTCCCTCCCGCTTCAAGAGCAGAACTAGATGGGGATACAGATCTAGATGCGAGATGATCCCGAACCGATTTCATAACCACCATCCATCACCAATCACATCCCACTTCCATTTCATTGCCTCGGGCAGTCTCCTTTAGAAAGGCATTCCTGCTTCAGAGGCAAGTGAGCCGGGTCAGGAAGGAGTTTGACTGCTGGGATGGGATCGGATCCTACTCGAAGCACTCCACCACGAATAAGAGTCTTCGGGTTGGATAGACAGTAGAGATAGGAACTCCTATCTTTAGGGTAGGCTTTCAAGACAAAGATNCACTACTCCATCTGGATCTGGAAAGGGCTTTCCCTCGGGGGGAAAGAGAATAACCTGCAATAGTCGCGACGCGACTGTTGGCCAGTCAAAAATCCATAGAGAAAATCCCTTCCCGGCCGACCGACGGGACTCTACGTCTGGTCCCATCTCAAACTCGGATTAAGAAGAGTGCCCTTGAACTACAGATCAATCATAATAAACAATACAAGAAAAGAAATGGATTCTCCTGCCGGCGAAAAAGGCACAAAAAAGGGGGAAGATAGAGAAGAGGAGATTAAGGATAGTCATTCTACTCCATAGATAGTGCACACAGATTCTTGTTTCATTTGAAATTCCTTTCGGGTCGGACGGGCTGCTGGTGGGGCTGTGCCCATTCTCCCTCTTCTTCCGCTTTACAACCGGAATAAGGAACCTTAGAATTCACCCTACCTGAAAATAAAATGGGATTTGAGAAGAAGGATCAGAAAAATGTGTTTTGTATGGAATGTCCTACTCCTGCCTGAGCTTTCCGATCAACCAATCTCCTATTTCAGGGGCATCTCTGTTAGGTAGGCTCAGGGATCACTGATTAGTCGAAGCCAGAGGCTCCCTCTGGCCTATCATTTATTGGTCGATCCGGCTGGCGGCTCCAGCATCTCCTGCCTTTCCATGGGGCCCCTTCAAAAAAGTTTCCTGCTAGGAGTCCTTCTATTCTAGTCGAATCAATAATCAATAGAAGTCAAAATAGAAGTTTACTGACCTGGCTCTTTAATCCTACACCGGTTAATGATGCGATGGGAGAAGTTTTGATTTTGTTATTTTTAAATCAATGCTGGCCCAGTCGAGGCTCGTCCATGCCCAATCCCAATGGACAAACCTTCGATCTGCCCTTAGCTCTATAATCTACCCGTCTTTTCCAGTCCCTGAAAGCCCTCCTGGGCCTAGCCCTCTTTCTCAACTCGAGTCTTAAGTTCAGCGGCTTTCATCGTTGACGAACACCTGCGCTAATAAGACAAAGAAGTGGAAAGTCTATGCCTTGAATGAATCAGTAACAACGGATTAGTAGAATGAGGGATCAAGAGACAGATAGGGGGAGGCTCGGGGGAACCTGAGTCAATTATTGGTGGACCTTCCCTTGAACCGGTCACGGAGCTCTCAACTGAGTTGTTTAGGTTCTGGAATTCCATCTCTAGTTGGGGGTTTCAGTGCGAAGGTTAGAAAATGGGGTGCGGGTTCATCTCTCTCGACCAGTTCAGGTTCAAGGGAAGGGTGATCGAGAGGACCCAGACTTTAGATCTCTTCTCTATGGCGGGAGGTTTCTTTCGTATCAAGAGTGTGTTGGGGAGGCTAGGGAAGATGGATTGGATCGAGAGGCGATGCCTATGCCTCTTCTTTATCGATAGGATTCCCATCATTTGAAGTCTCCGGCGAAGGAGACAAGGGCGAGGCACCGAACAATTTCAATTCCATTGCCTCTATCCGTCATTAGTAATCTCAATCTGCTTTTCTTATTCACTAGTACACTGCGCGCTACAACTAGCAGCCCCTTTACTAGTAAGGGAAAACGCTAGCGCGCTAGCTAGCTACTTATAGCCTCTACTTATTTATTTTATAGGATATTTGAAGAAGCCTGCTGAAAAACAGAAGCGCGCTAGCGCGCAACGGCTGAAAAGCCAGCAACTTGTTAGGAGTAGGTTTTCTTCCAGAACCTATACAAGGTTCTGCTTGCTGCTCGCCTCTCTCTCTAAAAGGGCTTATGCACTCTACTCGCCGCCTACTCCACTCCTTACCACTAAACGACGAAGCCCGGAGCGGAAGGAGGGACTTGAACCCTCAACCTCAGCCTTGGCAAGGCTATGCTCTACCATTAAGCTATTTCCGCCAGCTACGGTAGTGGCGAAGCACTACTGAGCAATTCACGTATCACTTGATACGGACGACTTCTGTTTTTCCGCCGGACCACACTCTTGACCTCCGATCGAGCTACGAGCACGAGTAGGTAGGCGGCTAGGGGGGGAGGGGGGCTGCCTTTTCAATCAATCTCCGGCCGCTCAGTGCCGCTATTGGCGCGAGTTGTAAGGAGTCTTGGTCTCGAGTCGAGCTGGGGCGTCATTTCATTCTCGTAACGGGAGTGAGTGCACCGCAAGACCAGACAAGTTGCTCTCTCGCCTTGCAGCAGCGGAATCTGTCTTTTTAGTTAAGTCATTTCCTAAGACGGCTCTTCTTATTCTACGATAATCCAATTCATTATTCTACAAGAATTCCACGAGTCTGCTCGGTCGATTCCTGAGCCATTCGTTCTCCCCTCTCGGTTGGCCTTTGCCAGCCACTAGAGCAAGTAAGAAAACCTAGAGTTCATGAACTTAAAGAACCGCAGATTTTGACCGGATTGTACACCTTTGTTTGTGTCTGGCTATGTATATGAATGTGCATAAATAAAGAAAAGACGGGACATCTCTCTCCTTTTTTTGTTTTGGGGGAGAAGAGAGAGGGAAGAAGCTAGAGCGGCACCTCACGAACTTCTTACTGGGGAAGCACCATCCTTAAGTATAGGCGCGAGTGTGTGGATGCACTTGTTTTGTTCATATTCTTGCGCAGTTAAGAGAGAAATTGTCCTCAAGGCAACCACTTGTGTCTTTTTTGGATATGCTCAGTCCGAATATAGATGCTATGACGTGAAATCCAAGAGACTCGATGTATCCTTGAATGTTCTCTTTAATGAGGTCACCTCATATTTTCCTTAACTTAATTAATCAGCCCTGGAGGAGAATGGTGATGGAGATGTATTATGGCCTTCTCCTGTTCATCAACTCGAACTTCATTCTTCTGCAGTTGATGTTATGGATCAGCCTCACTCTTCAGGCCAGCATCTTCTGCCGATTGTCAGCCTGTTCAGCTGACCTCAGAGGATTCCAGTCACCCGGCACAGCATGTTTCTTCTCGGCGGCGATTACTGTCTGTTTCCCAAGGTCAGACTACTCTAGAAGATCAGCAGTCTAGCCCAGTTGCTTTCCTTCCAGTCGCTTCCTTAGATTCTGGATCCTTTCCTTCTCTCAGGTTCGTTGATCTTCTCAAGTTTCTTATCCGGATTTTTGTCTTATCTTATGAATCGTTTTTCTCTAAAACATCGAGCTTACCTCATGTCAGTTCAATCTTCTCATGAACCTGAATTATTTGCTGAAGCTTCCAATCATTCTTGCTGAAGAAAGACTATGCAAGATAAAATCAATGCCCAAGAAAAAAAGAAGAAAACTGAGTCTCATTGCCTGCAGGGAAACAAGCCATTGGCTGCAAGTGAATTTACAAGATCAAGCATAAAACAGATAGCTCAGTAGAAAGATACAAAGCGTTATTAGTAGCTAAAGGATTCCTTCAAGAATATTGAGTCGAACCCCTTTAGAGATAGAAGAAACATTTGGCCCAGGTTGCTAAAATGACCACCATTCGTGGCATTCTTGCCTTGGCTGCAATCAAACAAAAAGTAGCCCTTATTTCAACTTGACGTGAAGAATGCCTTTCAACAACATAAGGGAAGGGAGGCGCTCTAGCGGTTTCTATTCAGCCTCCTCCAACTCCAGGCTTCTCTTCTCCTAGGCTTAGTATGCAAGCTCAAGAAAGCGATTTACGTTACGACCTCCGACAAGCTAAAGCAGGCACCAAGAGCTTGGTTTGAAAGGTACAGCAGCATGTATAAAAGCCGAAATAGGAGTAGAGGAAGGAGCCGGTTTTCAAAGAAGTAAATCGGATCATTCAATGTTTATAAGGAGGTCGACATCAGGTATTGTCCTTCTTCTGGTTTATGTGGATGACATTGCTTTCTCTAGTAATGACTTAGCTTCGATAAATGAGCTTAAGAGAACATTAAGGACCCAGTTTGATATGAAAAATTTAGAAAAGTAAAAGTGTTTTCTGGAGATTGAAGTGATGAGGTCGCAAAGAGGTTTGGAACCCAATGCAAGTATGCAATAGATTTATTGTCAAAAGCTGGTCTTTCTGCATGCAAACTGGAACAAGATATAAAAGAAGCCTTAAATGCAGGAGAGCTATTGGATGACCTATCTACTTACAGGAGACTTGTTGGGAGCCTTTTCTACTTGACTAATTATCGCTCAGACATTGCTTACACTTACAACATAGGGGGAAGTGATCAGCCGATTTTTATGGACAAGCCGAGATCATCTCACTTAGAAGCTGCTTTTCGGATTCTGCGATATATCAAAACCTCACCGGGAAGAGGTTGATTCTTGCCTACGTAATCTTCTCTTCAGCTTTCTTCTTACTCTTATATTGATTTCATTAAGGCAGTAGATTCTTTTGATTGGATTTCGAACATCGTCCTCGTGCCCAAGAAGGATGGACGTGTTCGCGTATGCATCGATTTTTGAAATCTCAATAAAGCATGTTCCCAAAGATTCTTTTCCGCTGTCGCACATTGATTTGCTCGTGGACAAGACTATTGTGAAAGTCTGCCTACTATACTATTACTACTACTACGATTTGCCGACGATTCGAAATTATCGTCGTCGGCTTCCTCGAGGTAAAGTTCGTTTTGTAACAGGTAAGTTGTCTTACGGAGCTTGGCCTGCTTTCGCATTAACTCACTATTTGGTGATTTGGTTCGTAGCAGCCCAAGTATAGGAAGGACTTCTTTTTACACGCTACGCTATCCTCGGTGACGATATCGTCATCGGAGATGAGCGGATGGCTGAGCGTTATCGCGAGCTAATGTCGTAACTGAATGTGAAAATTTCGTTTTAGTATCGTCAGTTGGTGCTTTGGAGTTTTCTAAGCGGTTCTTCGTACGCGGGGTGACTAAGGACTTGAGTCCTGTCTCCTGTCGCATGTTAAGATCCTTAGTTAGTTCCATATCCTTTGTTTCCGTAATGAGGGCCATTAGGTCTACAGATCTTCCATTGTCGTATCGTTTACGGGAAGCTGGGTACCGGGTGTATACTCGACGCACGGCGCCTCCTGGGAGACACTGGCATCGGCATTTTCTCGTGTTTCACTCACCGAATTTCACAGTGTCAAACCTCCCTTTTTGGATCTGGTTAAGCGCAACCACTGGTAAACACTTAACCTGTTATCAACAAGGTATGGTGAGGGGTACCTGATTAGGCTCTTGACCTCTCGATTTCCGAGAGACTCGGTGATCTCGGAGTTATTCGAAGTCTGGTCAGAGTACGACTGGTTAGAGGAGGCATGGCTTTTGTCCGAATGGATGAAGTCCATTCTCTCTTACTGGTCTTGGTACTACGCTATCGCGGAGGATCTCAATACTCTCATTGAGGCGCTACTTAGCCCTCCGGTTGTGCCACTGGTGACTAACCGTACAAATAAATTAGATCATTTTAAGAAGTACGGCGCAGTCTTCCGGTGTTACGACCTGGTGCTCTTTTGTGAAAAGCCAAAAGCTCTTGACGTAGGGAGGTTCGGTCCAGTGTGTTCACCTCCATTTTCGCCCTATTTGAGACTAAAGCAGGCGGGGATGCCTAACGAATGTTTGATTGAATCTAAACTCAAGTCATCCATAATCAAGAATACAAGAATCCATAAGGAAAGGGAAGACTCAGTAAGGAAGAGTCCGCGTTGGATATGAAGCTAACCCGCCAATCTTAGGATTAAGTAAGAAAAGTTCTTCTTATCTAGGATGTCGGCATTTCCGCTCTTAGTTGAATAACCGCTGCAAGAGTATCCGGTGCTATTGAATCAGGAGCTTTGGGACTTCTTCCTTAAGGCAAAAGTCATTTTTGACAAAATAGCGATAGCAAGTATTCTGTGGAGGAAGGAACAGTTTGCGACGAATAGGACTAGGTTGCAGGTTTGACATTACATTTTAAGGAGCTCTTACTGTTCTCGAATGCGCCGTTCTCTCTATATCCGACCTTTTCTTTTCTCTAGTCCATGATGGGCATCCAGTAGTTGTATGCCAAGGCTTTCCGTTTAGGAATGCAATTGCTATTTTTAATGTATGAGGAGTAGGAGGGAATAGCGCATATTAGAAATTGGAATTAGTTAGGAGAAGGTTCATTTGCTGGGCTTAGACCTAGGGCTAGGGATGTCCCTAAGACTGAATACGGCCTTTGAAAGGCAACTGTTGGAGGAATAACCGCTGTAAGGAAAGGAAGTTTCAGACAAAGATGAAAAATAAAAGAAAATAATAGCGAACGCTCTCTCTTTCTTTATGGAGCACATCGCCTATTCCTTCTGAAAAGAAAGTAAGTACCTATAACCTATACTGACTTCTTAACAAATAATGATTGTTCTAGCCTCCGATCGGGGAATCGATAAAGAGTATGTTGAAAGTAAGGCTTGACTAGGGATTCTAATAGGGGACTTAGCTCGCATGTGATAGAGAAAGGTACTTGGAGATGGTTATAGATTCCATAAGGAGTAATCTATACCCAGAGTGCGATCCTTTGTTGACAAAACAAAACGACTTTTCTTTTATACGTCAATGGTTTCATTTCCTGTCCCGCGAGGTGAAAAACTTGGTTTAGGTTTAGTCTACTTGGGGATAGTAGGCTCTTTTCTATCGAGGCGAATTGGATTGTACTGGGAAAGAGATTCTTACCTTAGGACTAGGTTCATGATTGAATATTCTGCTGGCGTCGCTATCTAATGACGAGGTGAAACCTTTCAGTTTGAGGGAGAACTTGGTTCACGGGACTGCCTAAAGAGACTCCTAGTGTTAAAACGACTATGTAACTTAATGAAGGACTATGGCAGAAAATCCTTAGGTGCTTTTAAGCCCTCTTGGCAGACTATGACAAATTCCATATCATAAGGGAAAATCTGCTCTATGTTAAAAAGATGCTTTGCATAAATAAGGTATAGTTCCTTGGGCACTGGATTGGTGACTCATTATCCGCCCGACCAGCCAGAACCTGTCTAGTCTATAGGACTTCCGTTCTCCACACATAGCAGTCTGAATGATTGGAACAGAATGACGTTTTCAGGGGATTGCTTAAGAACCTTTACTATTGGTTAGACGGAGGTTCACCATAGACGATTTTTCGATCGCTCGATGCCTATTCTTTTTTGTCTAATTCTTACTTAAAAAAGGCTATTTTCCATCAATCCGACTAGTCTTTAGCATTCGGATTACTATTGATTGAATTGCGACAAGAGCTCCTTGCAATGGCACTAAGAGAGGCCTGCTAGAGCCCTGCAAGCAAGGTAAGCTGATTCAATGCCATCTCTTTCGAACTTTGCATTCTATTCCTTCAAATGAAGGAAAGCCCTTTCTTTTTGTCAAAAAGGATGCCTTTTGAAGGGAATTCCTTCTTCCGATCCATGTCATCTGGCATAGACGCTCTGACGACTAGTCTTCTGTTCATTCTCACTGAAATTTCTCCTGCGAATCCTTATCCTTCGCTTATTATGATTAACTGAAACAGCCAATTCTATATAAGAGCGAATTCGTCCTGCTCTCTTTATCGGCCGAGGAAGATGAATAGAGAATGTTTGAAGCCACGGTCACTCTTACAAAAAAAAAAGTTAGACTAGGAATCTTCTTCGCATCTCGAAAGAAATGGTTTCAAAAAATATCGCCTCTTTTCTTACAGAATTCATGGTCAATGTCCATTCCCTTGTGGGATCACAGCATCCGCCACTCACTCCTTGGCTTACTGGATTTCCTGATGCGGGATTTCCAATGTCACGATTGGAATTTGGAAAGGAAGCTGTGGCACTTCTTACTTTATATGAGGAGGAGGTTGAATCAATAGCAATAGTAGACACGCTACGATCTTTGGTTCTTTGCTAGACAGGAGCAGTACAGGAAGCATCTCATGCCATGATTCTTGTTACAGACTAGGCTGGAAGTGAGAGTGATAGAATCCGCTCCGCTTTGAATGCTGCCGATGCCGATACCGGAGCAGCTAAAGGAAGACTGATTGGGGAAGGCAAGGAAGTTACTGAGGGAAGGGACCTTTACCATTTCGCTTCTTCCGCTTTTGGGGATTCCACTAATAGAACAGAACCCGAGGGGATTGAAAGTATCTAGGTACCGTCGGCATCTTAAAGGAAGATTTCGTTCTTTCTGATCCTGCTTTTGTGTATCTGTTCTTTTCAAGTAGCATCGAGAAGGCGTGGGCCCAGGAGCTCGTAGAGCCGGTAACCTGATCGACCTAAGATGCTACTTGAAAAGGGGCGATGTGAAAGCTCTGACTTCTGTCTCCTAAGTCAGTTAGTTAATCCAGAAAGCTCCGCCCAAAGGTCCTCATAGAGGCGGTCACCGGTTGCCTACAATCCTTTCTGACTTGACTGTTGGAGAGCAGAAAACCAGACTTCAAACAGTAGGGGGGATTGTGTGTTTTCTCTTCCCTCGAGAATGGAATGCTGCACTGAAAGCTTCGTTCCATGTGCCTATCGAGGAATATGAAAGTTATCCCAATAGTCAAGATCTTATACCTCAAAGCAAGTAGTCCTATTGCTTCCAATAGCTAGGAAGCGGAGACTGTACCAAGCGCTTTTTTCGAGGGCGGCAACTGAAAGAACCCTCCCGGTTTGCTACTCCAATCACTAAAAGAAGGAAACTGACCAAAGGGTAGAAAGTGACTTTCTACTCTACTGCGGCACCCGCTAAAGCAATTGTAGCAGCTCAGGCACCAACTGATTTAGCACACGCTAACAATTGAATTAAGAATGATTTACTTCTAGATAGAATGAGTAGCAGATCAGAAATAGACGGCTAATTGAACTACCACTTTTAGTAAGCTACTACTTTTAGTAGATGTGAAGAGTCAATGCAGAATGAGTTCTTCTCTTATGATATTAGCTGTAATCGATTGAATGGCCAATCTCCTGCTTTCAAAGCGAAGACGTTGACTAGTAGCCGGCTGACTTACGAATACCAGCACCACTAAAAGAAAGAGGGCTTTCTCCGTCTGTGAAAAGCATTGGCATTCTAAGTATTCTACTTCCTTCTCCTCGTCTTAGGAAGATGAAGAGGAACTCTTGACATCGAAAGCAATTCTTAGGAATGAAACATCTGGCGTTGGATCAAAGAGCTAGTGAGAAGTGGTCTCTTGCGGGGATGCTTTCGGGTATTTCCCAGGATTTCTGTTCATCCGGATATTTTCCTTCCCGGAGGTTTTTCTTTCCAAGCGGGCAGTAAGACCTTGCAAGCTAGGATCTCAAAACGGTAGCACAAAGAAAAGCAGCATTTCCCGCTTCGCTATATGATTTCATTATTACTTGATTTTAGGAGGGCTTGTAGGGCTGTATTGGATTAGTAACCGCTACTGTAGCACGCACGCGATAAGTGAGCCTGAAACCCTCTCAACGGATGGATCCGGGTGAGAGTGATAGCCAATCCCAGGTCGTTGAAACGTAGATGATGATGAAGTCACCCTCTGGGAATAAAAGAGAATAAGATCAGATGGTTCAGCTATCTCTTCTCCCTATCCCGCGGATAGTTGACTACGTGAAGCTAGTAATGAAGTTCCATTCGGGGCCGGGGCCGACCCCCTGTCTTTGACCGACTCACTCCGGGATAGAACACATTTGAAAGCTGCCTCTGGAACAAAAGATTTTAAAGACATGTCCAGCCGACGAAAAAGATGTTTTAAGGGCCCGTACTGTCCGTTCCACGAGAAAAGGGGGGCCAATAGGCATAGTTAACCTGGCTCGGGCACCCCGGTCGTCGGGTCAGAAAGGAGCGTAGCTCGCTCTACCGTTAATGATTGATCCACCAGACGCGGCTGCTCACTAACAACCGATTCCTTAATAAGGAGGTTTGAATAGGAAAAAGAGTGGCTGTATCGAATCCATGGCTAGCATGGGTGTCAAGCATCTAATCCGTTTTGGTGATGCGGAATTGATCAACAATCGGATTAGGGAAAAGTACATGACGAAGAATGACAAGCGCTTAAGCAATACAAGAGTTTTATTAACTCTATGATCGCCTTCGGTCCTTCAACATAAAGTATGTGCCAAGAGACTTTTACAAGGCTGCTTCCTTGAAAGCCATCACTGCTTCTGCTGCAGATGAAATGAATAAGAGAAAGATTTTCGATTTGCTTTGAAGTCGGTATGGTGCACGAGCCATCGGTCACGGAGTAGATCCGCAAGTATTTAAATCTTATGATCAGGTTGATTCATGCTGCATGAGGGAAAATACGCTTTTTTTTAAGATCAAGCTTCCCCGCCCGCCCGATTCAGTGGTGGACTTGGTTTGTATGATCAACAAGGTGTATTGGTAAGGAACACTGAGTTTCCAAAAAGTAAACCTCTGAGAAAGTGATTGTATATCGGAAAAATTAAGTAACCAAAAAAATATTCATTGGAATTGATTGCTTGGAAATGGAGAAGCAAAACAACTCAATCAATTTGTTGCAATCACATTTTTATTATTGTAATACACAGATCCGAAAGCGTGTAGGGAAGTTTCAACATCACCTAAAAAAAAGGATGCAAGTGATACAAAGTTGAGGAGAACCCTCACCTCATATGGAGAAAGATCTTAAGGTTTTTTCCAATCAGACATTCTTCATGGCTTGAATTCTTCCAGTTGCGACCTGACTATTCTGTTCAAGATTCACTTTCTAAATTTTCTATTTAGACCAACAGTGTACCAGCCCCTCGCTCAGCTTCAGACTTGGAGTTTCACCCGAAACCCTCAACTTCGGAATCCGTCTCTCGGTTGAAAGCCCTCTCCCCTGACCAGGATCAGAACAAACCCGGACCGGGAACCAATCATCTCTCCTCCGGGTAAACCATTGGAACTGGGGGAAGCTCCGCCCAAAGGTGCTTTTTGAAAGCCGGTCCCCGGTAGGCTAAGATCCTTTCTTTCTTCTCTTATTCAATTGATAGTTAGAGGGTCGGATTCCCTTTCCTTTGTCCTTTTACCCTTTGAACAGCAACCGGAAACAGGCATACAAGCCAGCACCACAACCCCAGCCTTTTTTTTAGGGTAGCCTGGGTAGATAAGACAACCTTACCTGTCACTGAGAGATGTCTTGTTCCAATCCAGTTAGGTGACTATAAGGATGAGCTTTATTGTGATGTCTTACCCATGAATGTAGCTCATATCCTTCTAGGACGCCCTTGGCTTTATGACCTTGATGTGACTAACCATGGTAGGGATAATACCTATGTCTTTAAGTATAAGGGCAAGAACATTATTTTGACACCTGCCAAGCCCTCAGGAAAAGACAACAGGTCCAAGCGTAGATCTTCCCCTCAGGTTCCCCTTAGGAAAAGTCTTCTTTGAGTCATAGAGCCTTCGAAAGGGAAGGGCAGAGGAGTAGATGCTGGTTAGCTAGGGAGACTCTTCCAGATTCCACTGAGTCTAAGTCTGATTTCCCTCCCGAGGTACGTAAGTTGTTAGAGTAGTTCCTTGATGTCATGCCTGATGAGCTTCCTAGTGAATTACCACCCATGAAGGATATCCAGCATGCTATTGATTTAGTTCCTGGATCTCAATTGCCTAACCGTCCACATTATATTATAGGATGAACCCTAAGGAGCGTGCTGAGTTAAATAGGCAAGTGGAAGAGCTTCTAGCGAAAGGTTTTGTTCGACATAGTCTTAGTCCTTGTGCTGTACCTGCCCTATTGACATCTAAGAAGGATGGATCTTGGAGGATGTCTGTAGATAGATAGTAGAGCCATCAACAAAATCACCGTTAAGTATAGGTTTCCGGCTTGAAGATATGTTCGATTTTTTGGCTGGTTCTAGTTGGTTCTCCAAGATAGACTTGCGCAGTGGTTACCACCAAATTCGT